GATACGATGATGGGAAATCCATTGTGGAAAGGCCCGAAAAAACTTTGTATCCAGACTCACGAGAGTCTATGATATGAGTACTCAGACATGGAATCAGAATGCAGAATGCTTGGTCTACTCTTATGGAGTAAAGGTCAAAGTTGAAAAAAAAAAAGAATGTATGTAGTAATAGTGGTGGTGGGTTCTCCCAATTCTTTCACAGAAAGAAAAACAGTAAGCGTAGATCAAATAGGAAATAGAGCTATCTGATAGATAGTTATCTATCTTGATGGTATATTTTTTTATTTCCAAACAAAGAAGGACGTGTATATCATCGTATTCGTACTTAATGCTTCTTGATTCTACCATAAATTCTAAAATATATAAACGTAAACTTATTACGAGTGTATTCATTGAATTGGTTCATCAATAGTCTTAAGTCAGAATCCTATTTTGACTCTGCGCTATTGATTCCACTATGATTATTAATCAATAATATAATAATTCCTTCATCGAAATAGGGGACATAATTCACATGGATATAGTAAGTCTCGCTTGGGCTGCTTTAATGGTAGTTTTTACATTTTCCCTTTCACTTGTAGTATGGGGAAGGAGTGGACTCTAGGGTTGGGGGCATTACTAATCTACTAATTGAGTAATCGATTGCTCAATCGAATCGTATCAATTCTTTATTGATCGTTTTGCGAAGCCTTAAAAAAAATTCAAAATTGTACTGGCAGACGGTAATGAATAATGAATAAGAAAATACAATAATTAATAATAACCATTCGATCAAACAATGAATGATTACCATAATTTAATTGTATTTCGAAACTCAAATCTACGCATAATAGGAGATTTTTTCCAACCGAAATTTTCCTCCAAATTCTATTTTGGTGAATCAGCTCTTATTAGAATTATGAATATTACAACGAGAAAAACCAATACTTCATTTTTTTCTTTATTTATTCCCCTTTTTCTTTACTTTTACCTTTCTAAAAGAAAGTCGTTCCGCTATTACGACAATACATATTTTTTTTCTACTCTATTGGATTGGAAGCGACTATTAATTGTCCAAAGGAAAGGGGTCCTACACATAAAAAAAATTAGATCTTTCCTCCATTGAGTGATCCACATATCACACATTTAACATTTATTTTTGTTTTAGACTCCTAGAAATTTTATTATGCTTTTTTGACTCATTTCATGTTTAAGCATGAAAAATGGGCAGGGTTTACTCCTTTTCCAAATCTGAAGAAGTTACTTTACCATAGAACTCCGCGGATCATCTGTTAATTGTTCAACCAATGACTTCTTGATATGGGAAATCAAAATAAAAGAAATAATAAAAGAAATAGAGTTAGAGTGTTATCTATATGTACATCTAATATATGTACATATACATATTGTAATTTGATCTATATAAAGCCTATATTCGTATACACTACAACTTTAACTTTAATATACTAATAATTAATAATTATAGTATACATTACTGGCTAGTGTGGTAGAAAGAACTATATATATAGTTCTTTCTACCACACTAGCTCAGATACTTACTAAGATACTTTTTCTTCTAGCCCGATCATTTCATTTAAGAGTTAGAGTTCTAATCCCTTTCTTTCATTTCTTGAATCATTGATAAGAACTAATATGAAAAATTCCAGTTTCATTCAAATTAATCATTTTGGCTGACTGTTTTTACGTAGATAATAAGTAAAAAAGCAGTAGGAACTAAAATGAACAGTGCAGTAGCAATAAGTGCGAGAATATTGACTTCCATAATCTAATCTTATTTTTTTTTGTTTCGCAATAACTCGGGATCTAATCCCATAGAGATGATAAAATTGACTCCTGTAAATTCAATGGGATGAATTGCCATCCTGATGATACTGAATCAGATCAATATTATGAATAATAATATCTGATCTATCAAATAAATTCATCGCCGAGAATTAAATAGTATAACATAGGAAGATCTTTTATCCATACTAAATCAAAAACAAAAAATAGTATTTTTGATTGAATCTGAAATACTATTTTTTGTATTTTCATCCCTTTTTCCACTTTTTCTTTTCTATAACCTATCATCTTCCTTATACAACTCTTCGACTTATACATACAATTATGAGGTATCATATGACCAGTATTCTCTAGGCCATACACAGATCCAAACCAGTATAAGTGAAACGGAAAAAAGATAAAGATTAAGTATAAAAAATCGAATATTCCAATAAATGAAATTTCCTAATTCCTAATAAAGTAAAAGTGCGTTGCTTGGTGGGTCTTCTCTTTTATTTTATTTAGTATCCTCTTTATTGGATTGGGATTGGAACATATACATCAAAAATTTAGTATGCAATTTTCATGAGAATGAAATAGACTGTTTCAAATCAAATCAAATTAGTATTAATAATTGAGGATAGATTTGTGTCTGTACTCCCCATAAAAAGACACTCTATTCCATTTCATTGATCAAGAACAATCGAAAAAAAAAGAAAATGAGTATGATATCTCTTAA